TCTACCATCTAACTATTTTCTTTAGTTATTCACTAGAGCAATTATGATCTGGAAGTCGATCCGGGGCAAGTGTTCGGATCTATTATGACATAGTCGTGAGGCGCTTAATGGACCTTTTTTTAATCTTATAAAACTTTTTCTGGGTTTTGAATTGATGCCAATTTATTTTTCGGTAACCTAGTCTATTCATATCTCAATTTAAAGTTCCTAAAAAGAGCTACTTTATGTCTTACGTAGAACATATTACTATATACTCTATTCCAAACCGCGTGAACAGTCATTAGTCATTACTAAGAGACATTTTAGTATTTCTATTTAGTCATTCGAAGTTCTCTTTTATTAGTTTTAATTGCTGAAAAGAAATATATTTTTTATTTTATCTCTATATTGTTTATCCCTACGAAATACTAGACGAAATAGAACGATTTTAGAAGGGATATAATGAAATTTTGTGATTGGGTTCTTCCTAGAGAAACGATTCGTTTTATTTGACTGATCGATACAACAAACAATTAATTATAACAAATATATGATTATAAGAAATATAAAAATTCTAAACTTAAATTAAATAAATAATATTAAATTAAATATAAATAATATAATATTTATAGTAATTAATAAAATAAAAAAAAAAAAAGATATTATTATTCGAAACGCCTTGTGATCTTCAACCAATTCTGCGCTTCAATATAATTACCGGGAGTAAGCGCTAGAGCTTGTTTCCAATATTCGGCAGCTTGATCGAACCAAGCTTCCGCAATTTCAGAATCTCCTTGTCGAATGGCCTGTTCTCCCCGGTCGGAATAGGTGGGTAAATTCCTTCCCTTAGAACCGTACTTGAGAGTTTCCGACCTCATACGGCTCAGCCGTCAAGTTCTTTTGGCGTCCCTTTTTTAATCTACCATATCTAATTGAATGAGATTTATCGTGGATCCGTGGATCTATCCCATTTTTTTCTCTCGAGTTAACCAAAAGAAAAAGAGGTTATGGTTATAAGTTTCAAACTTGAGTTTTACTTACTAATTTAATCAGTTTTCTCTTTTCTCCCACCTTCATAAAGTGCATAGGCATCTCCACTATTATTAGAGTTTTCTAAAAAGGTAACTATCTCGGTTTCATATATGAATTTCTATAGAATCTGTGAAAAAGACTTTCCTTTATAAGAAGGAAAAGGCTTACTATCTTTGGGATCTGATGCTACACCGCTGCTCAATACCTTAGGGGATCAACTCTATTACATAAGTTGATTCCTAACTTTTATCTCATATCATGACATAAATAAGCAGTCCGTATTATCGGCCCAAAACCTCGCGAATTGATCTTTACGGCGCTTTCTCTATCAATTAGATCCTTTATCCATAGAATTATTTAGGCATACCTATTTCTTCATATTCATATCTCAAATTCTATGAAGTTTATTTCTTTGCTACAGCTGATAAAAATCGTTGTTTTGGACGATACATATGTAGAAAGCCTATTTTTTCTAGTAATTATTAATAGATTTGCTCTTTTATTCCCTTTTTTATTTCTATAGTGGAGATAGTCGCACGTAATGACAGATCACGGCCATATTATTAAAAGCTTGTGGTAAGAATGGGTTTCGCTCTAGTGCACGAAAATAATATTCCAAAGCTTTCGTATGCTCTCCGTTTCGTGTGTGGATAAGGCCTATGTTATAGAGTATATAACTTCGATCATAGGGATCAATTTCTAGTCGCATAGCTTCATAATAATTCTGTAAAGCTTCTGCATAATTTCCTTCGGATTGAGCGGACATCCGTTACGGTCGTCATTCGATTTAAAGAATCTCCGTTTCAGAACCGTACATGAGATTTTCATCTCATACGGCTCCTCCTTTATGTACATAATCAGAATAATACATGGAATCAAAAAAGATTTAAATATTCTCATTATAAACTGAGCAGGGCTGGTGTTTTTACAAAAAATCTCTAGCCAACCTTCTTGTAAAAGATCTTTCCTTAACATCTAGTATGTTGGTACTAGATAAAAAAAGTGACTCCAGTAATTTCTTTGTCTTAAACGCATCTTAATTTTCAGGAATAAGTCACTTCAACAGTCTTCGATGGTTATACGGGTATCCAAAACACAAACTAGATGGATGTTTGTTGTCCCAACCATTCTTCTTAGTCCCGATCCTGATAAGGAAAAGGGATAATTTATAACAAAGTTTTCGTGTTGTTGATTCCTAGGAGTAGTGCCTCTTCCTCTATGCCTCCTATTGGTACTAATGGAGTGAGTTTGACTTAACCCATACCATAGGTATAACCTTTCGCTCAATACTCTAGAATCGACAATTGAAGCATTTGAGGTTGCATTAATCGGGGATACACGACAGAAGGGCTCGTTTTATTTACAAACTTCACCTTCAACAAGCGTAGATTTATTTCAATAATTTTTTTTCTTTCTATCCCGAATAATAATGTGTCTTCCTCCTAAGAAGACTAAGAGTGGTAAAAAATAAAAAAAAAATATATATATATATATAAATAAAATAAATAACTAAATTAAATTATAAAATAAATAAATAAAAAATATAATAATCAAATCGCACCATCTCTGTAATAGGCAAATGCCTCTTTCTCGCCCAAAGTTGTCGGAATTATTCGTAATAAGATATTGGCTACAATTGAAAAGGTCTTATCAATAAAATTTCCATTTATTCGAGATCTAGACATAGGCAGAAAGTCATTCTATAATTTCTTTTAATTACCTTTTGTGAGAAAATAATCCCACAAACAACGGAATTTTACAATACGAAATAACATAAAAACACACTCAGTAAAATTAAACTTCGACTCAAATTGTTTCTTTTTGACAGGAATCAATAAAAACTAAGAAATATTTGAAGCCGATTGGATTTCATCCAAATGTAAATTAGATTTTACATTTAAATATAGTATTATAAGAATATAGGAAACTATTCTGATTTCATCAAAGTTGAAGAATGAACGAATTTATATCCTAATCTGTAGGATAATTCGAAAAGTTTTGATTGAATTATGATCCAAAGAGGAAAAAGAATCGAATAATCGTTCTATGATGGATGAAAATAGAATAACCGCCCGTTTTGTGTTGTGTATATAACGGATATACGCTATACAATCAAATATAAAGATTCCTGGGGCGTTTCATGAATTTGGAATAAATCTATGGGGTAAGGGGTTATTGTTGAAAGATCTAAAATTGGAAAGTCATTTTAGAATTTTTATGAAAATAGAATAAGAGTCTAAACTAAATATAATCATGATCTAAAGGTAGCCATTAAACATAGTCTAAAAAAATGGATCAATCGGTGGAGTCGTTCCAATTCAGGGATTTAATTCGGTATAAATATTCAAAAATAAAGTCGGGAGTGCCTTCTTTGTAAACATGAATAGATACCTTATATTTATTGGTTTAAATATTTTGTCTCACAAAATTCTTTTTATCCCCCGCCAGCCTCGAATAAGGGTTTGGCAGCGTTTTTCTTTTATAGTTAAAATAGAGTGTACGCACCTATCCAAAAACCTAAATATGAATCACTATTCATTCGGTTTATGAACCATAATCATTATGCAGGAGAGATGGCCGAGTGGTTGAAGGCGTAGCATTGGAACTGCTATGTAGGCTTTTGTTTACCGAGGGTTCGAATCCCTCTCTTTCCGTACCCTTCAACCTAATTCACCAATGTTATTGATCGCAATATATCAAATACCAATGCATACCATTATTCTAACAGTTATACATATGGCTTCTCTATTCCTAATCCTAATTTCTGTGGTATGGATTATACTGGAAAGAATGGACAAGGAATGAAGATCTCCCTATCAATCTATGATACATGAGTGGGAAAAAATCCCCGGATAAAACGCCTTCCTGAGGGTCTCTTTATATCGGTGAAAGGAAGGGCAAAATTGTCCGAATCCTTCTTATTTTAGTTGTGTTTAAGTCTGACGAGAATAATATTCTACAACTAGCAATTCATTTATTTTCAAACCGACGCATTTACTATCTATTATTTGATTGACTGATCCTTTATATTGGAATGGGTGAAGAGTCAAATGTTTTGGCAATTCCTCACGGGAGGATGAATCAAGATAATTTTGAACCAGAGACTTAGATTTTTGTTCATCTCTCACTGTAATAATATCTCGGGGTTTGCATCGATAACTTGGTATATCTACTATACGACCATTAACTAAAATATGTCTATGATTAACCAATTGCCGGGCTTGAGGAATAGTTGAAGCCATACCTAATCGAAAAAGGATGTTATCCAACCGCATTTCAAGTAATTGTAGTAAAACTTGACCTGTTGACCCTTTTGCTTTTCCGGCTATACGAACGTATTTAAGTAATTGTTGTTCTGTAAGACCATAATGAAAGCGCAATTTTTGTTTTTCTTCTAAACGAATACGATATTGAGATTTTTTACCGGGGCGTAATTGATTTCTAAGATCACTTCCAGCTCTAAGTTTTTTACTAGTTAATCCCGGTAAAGCCCCCAAACGACGTATTTTTTTGAAACGAGGCCCTCTGTAACGCGACATAAAGACTCCTTATAAAGTTTCATAAACCTAAATGAAATTAAACTAAACTAAATGATAAATAGAAAAATGAAAAATATAATTAAAATTAAAAATAATAAATTAATCAAAATTTATTGAAGTATTGTATTCCAAAGAAAAATTCGAAAGAATAATTAGATAAATTGTATATCAATATCCGGGCCTTAACTTAATATATTATATATATATTATATAATATATCGTATTAAAATTAATATAAAATTAATAGAAAATAGAAAATTTTTTTTAAGTTTAAGGGTTCTTTTCTTGATTGATTTGGTCTACATAGATCAAACTCCTCCAATTTTTTTTAATAATTGGAAGTTCTTATGAGATAATAGATCAGTGCCCTTTGGGAAAGGGGGAAGAAGCCTTTTCAATTTCTTTGATTTCATATTATCAACTATGCAAAAAAAAAAATCAAACATATGGAAAAAGCCAGCTATCGGAGTCGAACCGATGACCCTCGCATTACAAATGCGATGCTCTAACCTCTGAGCTAAGCGGGCTCGCACAACATAAATTGGACACACATAGGAATTTAGTAAACTACTGGAATCTTAAATCTTAACTATTAACTGTTCACTCTTAACTCTTCACAATTACTATGAATCTAGAATAATTTCTATTAATATAAAAACTATATAATAGAATTTCAAATAAATATCGGATATTTGAATATTATAGAACATAACAATTAATATACCGATTAATATATTAATTAATTATATTAATATAGCAATATATAATTTTGATCTATTTATCATAGCAAATACATGATTATCAATAATCAATATCTTAATTAGCTTAATTTAGTTAATTAGATAGTAAGATTCTTTTTGATTTTTGAATTTAAATGATATTTGAAACTCAAAATTCTTTTTTTTTTTTTACTAATCTAATTCTATTGTCTATTTCTTTAATATTAAAATATTTTATTAGTTATTTTAATACTATTAAATTAGTATATAAACTAAACTATTAATTTTATTACATTTTTATTACATTAAATATTTTTATTTTCTATCTTATCTATTTAGAATTTTAAAGAGAATCTAGTAATTAAATTACTATAACTTACTAATTAAAGTAGAATCTTATTCTAGTATTCGATATATATAGAATATAATTAATACATATTAATTACATTAATTAAGATTTTACATTATAATATTCGAAATAATTTCATTCTAAATTTAATTATTCAAAAAAAAAGGAATTAATTATTAGTTATAGCCATTAGATTCGTTATGGTTATTAATATTATATTCACTTATTTGTTATTTTTAGTTAGCAAAGATAAGAGCTAAGATGAAAACAAAAGAATCGACCGTTCAAGTATTCAAGATTGTACGCTAAAAACGATATAAATAGGGAAATATATGTAAAATATATATTAAGAAGAATTATAATATAGGTGTAAGAATACTATACATTTATATATAATAATATAGTAGTAAGTATACTATATATGTGATATGTATCCATCTAGATTATATATTGATTTGTGGATAGAGAAATAATAGAATCTTTTCTAATTGTATCAAATATGAGTTTCCGAGAGAGATGAAAGAAGATAGACAAGAAATCCAAATATAAGAAAACAGTTTTCAATATGCGAATCGCTATCTAATGAATTCAACAGTTCCATCATAGCATAATATAAATGAAATAAAAAGGAAAAAGGTATCATAATGAAATCCTAATCACAAACCAAAAAAGGGGGGATATGGCGAAATTGGTAGACGCTACGGACTTAATTGAATTGAATTGAGCGTTGGTATGGAAACCTACCAAGTGATAACTTTCAAATTCAGAGAAACCCTGGAATTAAAAATGGGCAATCCTGAGCCAAATCCGGTTTTCTGAAAACAAACAAGGGTTCAGAAGGCGATAATAAAAAAGGATAGGTGCAGAGACTCAATGGAAGCTGTTCTAACAAATGGAGTTGGCTGCGGTGCGTTAGTAAAGGAATCACTCCAGAAAGGATGAAGAATAAACCTATATACGTATACGTACTGAAATAGTATCTTCAAATGATTAATGACAACCCAAATCCGTATTTCTTTTAATTTTCATGAAAAATTAAAGAATTATTGTAAATCAATTATTAAGTTGAAAAAAGAATTAAATATTCATTAATCAAATCATTTACTCCATCAAAATCTGATAGATCTTTTGAAGAATGGATTAATCGGACGAGAATAAAGATAGAGTCCCATTTTACATGTCAATATCGACAACAATGAAATTTATAGTAAGAGGAAAATCCGTCGACTTTAAAAATCGTGAGGGTTCAAGTCCCTCTATCCCCAAAAAGGCCCATTTGATTCCCTAATTATTTATCCTACCTTCTCATTTCGTTAGCGGTTCAAAATTCGTTATCTTTCTCGTTCATTCTAATTTTACAAACGTATCTGAGCGAAAATCTTTTTCTTATCACAAGCCCTGTGATCTATATGAAAGACGTACAAATGAACATCTTTGAGAAAAGAATCCCAATGTTAAATTTGAATAATTAAAAATTCATTTTATTACTCGTACTGTACTGAAACTTACAAAGTCTTTTTTTGAAGATCCAAGAAATTCCAACAAGGCCTGGATAAGACTTTGCAATTCCCCTTTCGTCTTTTTAATTGACATAGACCCAAGTCCTATATTAAAATGAGGATGGTGCGTAAGGGATGGTCGGGATAGCTCAGCTGGTAGAGCAGAGGACTGAAAATCCTCGTGTCACCAGTTCAAATCTGGTTCCTGGCACATGAGCAATTTGTATGAGTATCTATTCTACAAATTAATTGATATGAGTCGCCATGCATATTCATTAATATAGTATAAAGCATGATACATATTTATCCATCTAAATATCTGGGGATGTACTCCTTTTATTTTATAGAATAAAATAGTTAAAGATGAGTAAAGAGCATATGTA